CGGGTCATATTTCTTTTTATCGAGCAATCGAGGAAGCTATACAAGGTTTTTTTCAAGCCTGTTCATATGATACCTAATAATACGTTATTAAAAAAAGTAATTTATAGGGCACCCGTGTGAATTAGGACCTCTCCGATTCAACGCGGACCATAATTCCTGACCTAAAATTCTACGCAAATCAAGATCTAGAAAAGGAAGTTTTGCAATCATGGACTCAAACTTATTGTCGAATCCCAATATGGAGGTACTTATGGCGGAACGGGCCAATCTGGTATTTCACAATAAAGTGATAGATGGAACTTCTATTAAACGACTTATTAGCCGATTAATAGATCACTTCGGGATGGCATATACATCACACATCCTAGATCAAGTAAAGACTATGGGTTTCCAGCAAGCCACTGCTACATCCATTTCATTAGGAATTGATGATCTTTTAACGATACCTTCTAAGGGTTGGCTTGTCCAAGATGCTGAACACCAAAGTGTTATTTTGGAAAAACACCATCATTATGGGAATGTACATGCGGTAGAAAAATTACGCCAATCTATTGAGATATGGTATGCTACAAGTGAATATTTGCGACAAGAAATGAATCCTAATTTTAGGATGACGGACCCTTTAAATCCAGTCCATATGATGTCTTTTTCTGGAGCTAGGGGAAATGCATCTCAAGTACATCAATTAGTAGGTATGAGAGGATTAATGTCGGATCCCCAAGGACAAATGATTGATTTACCTATTCAAAGCAATTTACGCGAAGGACTATCTTTAACCGAATATATTATTTCTTGCTATGGAGCCCGTAAAGGAGTTGTAGATACTGCGGTACGCACATCAGATGCTGGATATCTTACGCGTCGACTTGTTGAAGTAGTTCAACATATTGTTGTACGTAGAACAGATTGTGGCACTATCCGAGGTATTTCTGCGAGCCCTCAAAATAAAAATCGGATGATGTCAGAAAGAATTTTTATCCAAACATTAATTGGTCGTGTCTTAGCAGACGATATATATATAGGTTCCCGCTGTATCGCCTTTCGAAATCAAGATCTTGGGATTGGACTTGTCAATCGATTCATAACCTTTGGAACACGATCAATATCTATTCGAACTCCTTTTACTTGTCGGAGTACATCTTGGATCTGTAGATTATGTTATGGTCGGAGTCCCACTCATGGTGACCTAGTTGAATTGGGGGAAGCTGTAGGTATTATTGCGGGTCAATCTATTGGCGAACCGGGGACTCAACTAACATTAAGAACTTTTCATACCGGCGGGGTATTTACAGGAGGTACTGCCGAACATGTACGAGCCCCTTATAGTGGAAAAATAAAATTCAACGAGGATTTTGTTCATCCTACACGTACACGTCACGGACATCCCGCCTTTCTATGTTATATAGACTTGTCTGTAATTATTGAGAGCGAAGATATTATACATAGCGTGACTATTCCACCAAAAAGTTTTATTTTAGTTCAAAACGATCAATATGTGGAATCAGAACAAGTGATTGCTGAGATTCGCGAGGGAACATACACTTTTCATTTTAAAGAGAGGGTTAGAAAATATATTTATTCTGACTCAAAGGGCGAAATGCACTGGAGTACTGATGTGTTCCATGCACCCGAATTTACATATTGTAATGTACATCTCTTACCAAAAACAAGTCATTTATGGATATTATCAGGAGGTTCATGTGGATCTAGTCTAATTCTTTTTTCGATCCACAAAGATCAAGATCAAATGAACATACCCTTTCTTTCCGCCGAAATAAAATATATTTCTAGCCTCTCAGTGAATAATGATCAAGTGAGCCCAAAATTTTTGAGTTCGTATTTTTCTGATAAAAAAAAATCTGGGATTTCCGATTATTCAGAATTGAATGGAATCGTACATTCTAATTTAATATATTCTGCTATTTTTCATGAGAACTCGGATTTATTAGCAAAAAGGCGAAGAAATAGATTTATCATTCCATTCCAATCGATTCAAGAGCAAGAAAAAGAATTAATATCGCATTCAGGTATCTCGACTGAAATACCCATAAATGGTATTTTCCGTAGAAATAGTATTTTTGCTTTTTTTGATGATCCTAGATACAGAAGAAAGAGTTCCGGAATTCTTAAATATGTGACTTTAAAGGCGGACTCAATCATCCAAAAAGAGGATATGATTGAGTATCGAGGAGTCCAAAAAGTTAAGACAAAATACGAAATAAAAGTAGATCGATTTTTTTTAATTCCTGAGGAAGTTCATATTTTACCCGAATCCTCTGCCATAATGGTACAGAACTATAGTATCATTGGAGTTGATACACGAATCACTTTAAATATAAGAAGCCAAGTTGGCGGGTTGATCCGAGTGGAGAGAAAAAAAAAAAGGATTGAACTCAAAATATTTTCGGGGGATATCCATTTTCCGAACAAGACAGATAAGATATCCCGACACAGTGGCATCTTGATACCGCCAGGAGGGGGAAAAACAAACTCTAAAGAA